ATTGGATCTATAGAAGAAGATTGGGCAAATTATTCACAGACAGACCTAAAAATGAAGAATCTAACTGATAGAACAAGCATAATGAGAAATGAAATACAAAGACTTGAAAAAGATAAAATAAAAGCAATTTCTGAAATAAAAAGTAGTCTAAATTCTAATGTAGAATTAGAATCACAACCGAAAAAAAATAGTTGGAAACTATTAATAAGAAGAAATGTTCGATTAATCATTAAATTATATTATTTTATAAAAATTTTCATTGAAAAAAAATACATAGATATCTTTCTACCTATCATTAATATTGCCAGAATCAATACAAAACATTTTGTTGAATCAACGATTGGGAAATACATTTCTAATAATGAAAGAAATCAATCTAATAATGAAAGAAATCAATCTAAAAATGAAACAACTGAAAAAGACATTAACTTGATTTCTATTTCGACTATCAAAAAGGCACAACCTACTAAGAAGAATTCACATATCTTTTATGACTTATCTTCCTTGTCGCAAGGATATGTATTTTATAAATTATCACAACCCCAAGTTATTAACTTATCTAAGTTAAGATCTGCTCTTCAATATCATGGAACATCTTTTTTTCTTAAGACCACAATAAAGGATTCTTTTGGAATACAAGGAATATTTAATTCCGAATTAAGGCATAAGAACCTTCGAAGTTATGATCAATGGAAAAACTGGTTAAGAGGTCATTTTCAATACAATTCTCCGACTGGATGGTCTAAATTAATACCACAAAAATGGCAAAATAGAGTCAATCAACGTTGGACAGCTGAAAATAAAGATTTTAAAAAATGGAGTTCATATGAAAAAGACCTATTATTTCCATTTAATTACACAAATCAAAATTCTTATGAAGTATATTCCAAACAAGAAAAATTTCAAAAATACTATAGATATGGTCTTTTATCATATCAATTTATTAATTATGAAACGAAGAAAGACTCATCTATTTATGGATCACCATTACAAGTAAATAAGAAGAAAAAGCTTTTTTACACTATAGACAAATTAGTTTATGAGGATATGAATATTGGTCTCAAAAAAAATGAGGATTCTCTTCTTTCTCTTTATCTAAGAAGGATTAATGTTATACATATGGAAAAAAAGTTAGATAGAAAATATTTTGATTGGAAAAAAAAATTTCTAAGACAAAATAACAATGATAATAACAATGATAATCAAAATGATAATCAAAATGATAATAACAATGATAATAAAAAAGTTAATAAAAATGCTAATAAAGTTCTTGTGTATATTCAAATTCCTCAAAATCCAGAAGATCTAGAAATCATTCCACCCGAAGAAATCTTTGTTGATTGGCTAAAAATAGATAAAATGCCAACGAAATCCCCCCAAAAAGGGGATTGGGAATTTTGGTTCTTCCCAGAATTTGTGCTACTTTATAAAGCATATAAAGTGAAACCTTGGAGTATACCAGGCAAATTCCTTGTTTTAAATGCACCTTTGACTATATATCCATATAAAAGAAAAAAAGCACCGGGTTTTTTTTCAAAGAATCGAAACGAAACAAGAATAGACCCTGATGGTTTTCTGAAAGAGTTTTTGGTTTTTCAAGTGCACTGGTACAATCAGATTGTGGAGCAAAGAACGCTCGATATGCTCGTGCCACTTAGCTACCTGATGGAGGGAAAAGCTCTCAAAAAAGTGGTCAATTCGGTGATAATCTCTCTGGAAATTCAAAGATTAGGTCCGAATCACATAAGGGTTAGCAACACGGGATGGATGGCTGAAAAGATGCAACTTGGGATAATGGCTCTCGACCCCATTCGTCTGCCTAGAAATATTGAGAAATATTTGATTATGTATCAAACCATAAGCATTTCGTTGGTTCATAAAAGGGGGCAACAAATTAAGCAAGGATACCGAGACGAAAGAAGCTATTTTCATCCGAAGAATTTTGATGAATCCACTCCACGCCATCAAAGAATAACAGGAAATAGAGAGAAAAATCATTATGATTTGCTTGTTCCTGAAAATATTTTATCATCTAGACGTCGTAGAGAATTGAGAATTCTAATTTCTTTCAATTTGAAAACTAGGAATTTGAAAACTAGGAATTTGAAAAATAGGAATGATGTGGACAGAAATCCAGTATTTTGCAACGAAACTAAGATAAGAAACAGGGGTCCATTTTTGAAGGAAAGTAAACATCGTGATAGAGATAAAAATGAATTAATTAAATTAAAGTTCTTTCTTTGGCCTAATTATCGATTAGAAGATTTAGCTTGTATGAATAGATTTTGGTTTGATACCAATAATGGGAGTCGTTTCAGCATGTTAAGAATATATATGTATCCACGATTAAAAATTCGTTGATGGTACATTCTTTCTCTATATTCTCTACCATATAGGGTATATGAAAGTAAACAAAACAGCGGAACATATGCCCTGTCTTACATCCCAGTTTCATATAAAAGCTACGATACTCAGTCAACGGCGTATCCATTAGATCTACAAATGCATCAAGGAAATCTTCGTAATTTTAGGTTTCGGTTATTCGCTTTTGTGAGTGTAAAAACCATCTTTTTGTATCTCTATTCGAATCAAATTCAAAATTGGATTGATTCATGTTAATTGATAAAATAAGGAATCCATAAAGAAATTAAGATTCTTGTGTATACTAGTTGGTATTATTATTACTGATCAATAAAATCCAAATCTGTTCTATAAAAAGGGGAGGGGGAAATTCTTTTATGCTAAAAAATGCATTCGTTTCAATTATTTTGCAAGAGGAAAACAAAGAAAACAGGGGGTCTGCTGAATTTCAAGTAGTTAATTTCACCAATAAGATACGAAAACTTACTTCACATTTGGAATTGCACAAAAAAGACTATTTGTCTCAGAGGGGCCTGCGAAAAATTCTGGGAAAACGTCAACGGCTGCTGGCTTATTTGTCAAAAAAAAATAGAATACGTTATAAAGAATTAATTGATCAGTTGAATATTCGAGAAACAAAAGCTGGTTGAAGAGTCGGTTTGCATTTTTCGCTTCAACTTTAATGAACTTCTTTTCACTTTCAACAATTCATGGAAGAATGAATCGGGAAAAAACCTATGACTACGTCAGCTACAAGAAAAGACCTCATGATAGTCAATATGGGTCCTCACCACCCATCAATGCACGGTGTTCTTCGACTCATTGTTACTCTAGATGGGGAAGATGTTATTGACTGTGAACCAATATTGGGTTATTTACACAGAGGTATGGAAAAAATTGCGGAAAACCGAACAATTATACAATATTTGCCTTATGTAACACGTTGGGATTATTTAGCTACTATGTTCACAGAAGCAATAACTGTAAATGCACCAGAACAGTTAGGCAATATTCAAGTACCTAAAAGGGCCAGCTATATCCGAGTCATTATGTTGGAGTTAAGTCGTATAGCTTCGCATTTGTTATGGCTCGGCCCTTTTATGGCAGATATTGGGGCACAAACCCCTTTCTTCTATATTTTTCGAGAAAGAGAATTGATATATGACCTATTCGAAGCTGCTACCGGTATGCGAATGATGCATAATTTTTTTCGTATCGGAGGGGTAGCTGCTGATTTACCTCATGGATGGATAGATAAATGTTTGGATTTTTGCGATTATTTTTTAAGAGAGGTTGCTGAATATCAAAATCTTATTACACGTAATCCTATTTTTTTAAAAAGAGTTGAAGGGGTAGGCATTATTGGCGGAGAAGAGGCGATAAATTGGGGTTTATCAGGACCAATGCTACGAGCTTCCGGAATACAATGGGATCTTCGTAAAGTTGATCAGTATGAGTGTTATGACGAATTCGATTGGGAAGTCCAATGGCAAAAAGAGGGGGATTCATTAGCTCGTTATTTAGTACGAATCACAGAAATGACAGAATCCATAAAAATTATTCAACAGGCTCTCGAAGGAATTCCGGGGGGGCCCTATGAGAATTTAGAAATCCGACGCTTTGAGAGACTAAGGGATCCGAAATGGAATGATTTTGACTATCGATTTATTAGTAAAAAACCTTCTCCGACTTTTGAATTGTCGAAGCAAGAACTTTATGTGAGAGTTGAAGCCCCAAAAGGAGAATTGGGAATTTTTCTGATAGGAGATAAGAGTGTTTTTCCTTGGAGATGGAAAATCCGACCACCGGGTTTTATCAATTTGCAAATTCTTCCTCAGCTAGTTAAAAGAATGAAATTGGCTGATATTATGACGATATTAGGTAGCATAGACATCATTATGGGAGAAGTTGATCGTTAAAATGATAATTGATACAACAGAAGCACAAGCTATCAATTCTTTTTCTAGATGGGAATCCTTAAAAGAAGTCGATGGGATCATATGGATGCTTGTCCCTATTTTGACTCTTGTATTAGGAATCACAATAGGTGTACTAGTAATTGTTTGGTTAGAAAGAGAAATATCTGCAGGGATACAACAACGTATTGGGCCTGAATACGCCGGTCCTTTAGGAATTCTTCAAGCTCTAGCAGATGGTACAAAATTACTTTTCAAAGAGAATCTTCTGCCATCTCGAGGAGATATTCGTTTATTCAGTATCGGACCATCCATCGCAGTCATATCAATTCTACTAAGTTATTTAGTAATTCCTTTTGGCTATCATCTTGTTCTAGCTGATCTCAGTATTGGTATTTTTTTATGGATTGCAATTTCAAGTATTGCCCCCATTGGACTTCTTATGTCAGGATATGGATCAAATAATAAATATTCCTTTTTAGGTGGTTTACGAGCCGCTGCTCAATCAATTAGTTATGAAATCCCATTAACTCTATGTGTGTTATCAATATCTCTACGTGTGATTCGTTAAGACATAAAATTGACCCTACTTCTTTATCTTTCTAGGAAGGGCCTTTCGTGAGTTGAATAGATATTTTCATTTTTTATTCATCATTCGGGTTGATGAACTAAACCAGATAGTTATATGAGTGAAAGAAACAGCTTATAAATTTGCAGTAAAAA